CGTACGGTTTTTAGGGGGATCTGGTCGAAAGACCGGCCGGCGCCCACCCGACTAGAGGGACTGAGAAATTAATAGAGTACAAAACTTATCTTCAAGCTTTACCTTATTCTGATCGTTCAGAGGGCGATCGCGGAGTCACTGAATGAAGTCCTCCGTTTCTTTCGGAGGTGCTGACCCGCAGCGAGGCAGAGATGACTAAGTGACATATGGAATATGGCGACGACAACAGCATGTCGTAGAAGGAGATAACAGGTGGAGCCAACGACCCACTAAAACTAACGTATCTACAACTACATCCCCGAGCGGCAGTCAAACGGGGACGTGAATGCGAGATGCCAGCGGAATGATCGGCCGGACAGAGGCTAGGGCTGCTTCCTTCCCACCGCGTCCTTCCTTGTGTGTCGGAGATATAAAGCGAGTGCACCGGAAAAGAACGGGAACTGGGTCGATCTATTCTATGGCGAAGCATCCGAAGCATAACTGCACACTCAAACGATCTTTGCCGAGAGATAGGAGCATTCGGTGGAACCGGTGAACTACACTTGCTTCTGGATAGATGTGTGGGACAGAGGGCTCGTGGTACCTGCTGCCCACCCTTCCTCCTCTGCTTTGAGAACCGTGTGAACGGAGAGTGGGCAGAAGGGAAGGAGGTCCTCATACGGAGTCGCACACTTACTTGAGCAGTGCGGGAGACTGGGGAATGGGTCGAGTAAACTCCCTGGGGCCGGAAAAATAACAGACGAAGCTTTACTTAGATAGGGCTTTGATTGGTATTGATTTTTTCTTAGTGATTGGAAAGGAGGGCGCCTGGGTATGTTAGAGAAAGGGAAGGCAGAGGTAGTACTTCGAATGGCGAAGAGAGGCGGCTCGGCAGGGAAGGAATAGGAAATCGTCAAGGATGACTTCTTTGTTGGCGAAACGAAGGGCTAAATAGCGCCAGTGATTCTCTGAGCCGGTCTGGATTTCCAACGCCTCGGGAAACTGGTCGAGATAGATGACAGCACCTTTTTCCCCTCTTCCTTACCGGGAGGGGGGTCTTCTCTTATGGCCTTCACCTCCCGCCCGGCCCGGAAATCGAACCCAGCTCCCTTCTGATCCATTAATTTCTGCAAGCAGGGGGGATCCAGAGCTAAGCCTCCCTCCTATTCGAGGCCGGGTGGCCTCGCCCCACAAGCACCCAACCTCCCTTTTGCTCTTCCTTCGGTTTGCCTCCACGAACGCGCCACCTGGGAGCCCTACTCATATTCCAAAGGCGCTACTTCAATTCAAGCGCAAGCCCCCCTTCTATTGCATAACCTAAAAAAGCTATAAGCAAGGTACAAAAGTGGTTGCGGGAACGATACGCTTTGGTTACCGGCGAACGCTTCCAAAGGCGACCCCTCGAGTTTCCGGCTCTTTCCTAGATTGAAGTAGCCTTTCGTCGCCCTACTGAAGTACCAAAGGTGCGCTCCGCCCGATGACTAAGAAAGAAATGGGTTTGCGCTTGAATGGAAGTGATGAGGTCGCAAAGAGGGAAGTAGGGCTCCTATTGAAACGCTTTCCCTCCCTCAAAAGGCGACCAGCTTTCAATACTAGTTGTTACGCTGCCATTTTTCCAATATCATGGAATAGCATGGCCTGGGGCTAAGGTAACTCAAGTGGGAGAGCCGTGTTATGGGTGACCTTATTGCACGGTTCAGAGAGCACTTGTGTATGTGATGCAAGTGAACGTGTACGAAAAAGCTGTCGTAAAGTTTCGTTGTTCGTTCCGTCGTCGACCCTATCTATGTTTCTACGATGGCCCAAGAACACGCTCATTCTTCAGCCGTAGAGAGACTTTTGAATTGCGAGGTACCATTACGAGCTCAATATATACGAGTGTTATTCCGTGAAATAACTCGAATTTCAAATCATTCACTTGCTTTAACTACTCATGCTATGGATGTGGGAGCATCAACTCCGTTCCTGTGGGCTTTTGAGGAGCGGGAGAAATTGTTGGAATTCTATGAAAGAGTCTCGGGAGCCAGGATGCATGCCAGTTTCATACGACCAGGTGGAGTGGCACAAGATCTGCCTCTTGGCTTATGTCGAGATATTGATTCCTCCACACAACAATTTGCTTCTCGTATCGACGAATTAGAAGAGATGTCAACCGGCAACCGTATCTGGAAACAACGATTAGTAGATATTGGTACTGTAACTGCACAGCAAGCAAAGGATTGGGGATTCAGTGGTGTAATGTTAAGAGGTCGTGCGACATGAAGACATTGATAGCAATATGGGGGAAGTTCCCATCAGGCAACAACGGTTCTGCCTGACCCTACTTAAGCATGCATATTATGTCAGTGAAGACTTGGTGTGAAGCCTTGGAGCTTACGTTAGAAGAGCAAAAGGCCCGGGGCTAGGGTGAGCTGAGGGGGGACAGCGTAAGTGAGCGAATGTGTGTAAGCCCAGTCAAACATGACTGTTCTAGGCGGGGTGGGCCACCCACCTTCGAATGGTGTTGGTCCTACGGACCGTG